TCAGCAAACCATCACCCATTAATACAACGCCAACATTATTTGATTCCAAATTAAGAGCAATGCCTATTGTACCCTCTTCAAATTCTACTAATTCACCTGCCATTACTTCATCAAGACCATGAATACGAGCAATGCCGTCGCCTACTTGAAGTACGGTACCAGTATTCACAATCTTGACGTCTCTACTATATTGTTCAATACGTTCACGGATAATATTACTTATTTCGTCGGCTCGAAGGGTTACCATTAGTATTTCTTTATTCTTTTTTCGGAAGCAAAGGGAAAAAAAATAATGCCTAAATTAAAAATTTGAATAAAAGTTGAAGGGCTAATCGGTTATTTCTTCCATGGCCCCGAGAATGCCAATATTCGCACGGATAGTGCGGAAATGTAACTCGGTATTCATATTCAAACAACTGTTCAGAGTTCCTAGAGCTCCTTGTAAGGCTTGTTGGAAAACTCGTTGTCGGACCTGATTCATTGCTCTTTGTTTTTCAAAATGAAGGGTTTCATTTTTGTAATTTTCTAATCGTTCCAAACTATCACAAGTGGCGTTAATCAAATTTTCTTTTTCTCGTTCTATCTCAGAGTATCCATTCATTCGATACTCATCTGCTTCTAGTTCCACTTTCCGTAAGCGAACCCGGGCTTTTTCGAGTTGTTCAATGGCCCCTCTACGTAATTCTTCCGAATTTCGAATAGCACTCAAGATCCTCTGTTTTCGATTATCTAATAAATCTTTTAATGAAAGTAGATTATCTTACCATTAATTTCACAACTTTCATGATCTCTTCCCGAACCAAACATGAATCTTTCGATTCATTTGGCTCTCACGCTCAATTATTTATTTGATTTTTTATGGGTATTCCCATATCTTTTTTTAATGTAATGAGCCTACCCTCTCTTTTCTTTTCTGTTTGTATTCAAGGATGTCGAAATTGATACAAGACCAGAATAATTATTAGGAGGACTCTTCCGACCAGACAAAAATCTATAATTGTCAGCAAAGTTGTTTCTTTATTTGTATTTCTTCTTTATCTTTATTTAATTCAAAATTCATTTAATGAAATTAGTTTCAAATACAAATTTCGAATTTTGATATTTTTTCTTCAAATCCAAAAAATTCCGCTTTTTTTATACATAGGTCGTCGATTCGGCATTGGATAAGATAAAAAGGGCAAATGCCCATTTTCTAGTAAATGGTTTAAATCATTTTATTGATATGAGTGTTCTATATCAGATAAATTACCACCTATTCATTTTTAAACCATTTCGGTACTAATTTCAGTACTAATGTAGTCGTAGAAAGAATACCATGTTTTGCCTGGACTTCAAACAGTTTAGTTTTAACCATGTTAATGGTCTCGCATTATTGGTTATAGAGAATCAAAGTTGATTTACCAATGAGTTACGAAATGCTATGGTTCTTACATATGATTTCTTAATTTATTCAGAAGTAATTCGTCGAGATCGTGCACCTTTTTTCTTCTTTATCCTAAAAATCCTATAAATAAAGTGCAGTCGGATGGATCCAACCTATTCTTGAAATACACAACTCGCACACACTCCCTTTCCAAAAAAAATCAATACACCAATTACTACACTTAGATTTATTAGATTTGTTGCTAAAATATCGGTATTAAACCCGAAACTCCCGGCGGATGGCCAGTGGCCCAAGAAAACGAAAGAATCGGTTACATTTTTCATATGCTCTCCTCTTATAGATAGGGCTAACAAAGAACAAAGTTATTTTTCTATCACTTTGCTCGCCCCTTTCTTTTTTGATCTATTTTTTTATTAATTGAATTTCCCTTTTTTAATGGGAATAAATTGAATCTAGTAATTTCCTTTAGGTTAGGTCTTAGGTCTCATTTCAATTGATAAAAATATTGTTTGTTGAAATGTTTCCTAAAATAAAAGGAAAAAAGTTTCCATTATACTAAGCTAAGGACGGGAAGGAAGAAAACGAATGGATCCGGTAATTCCTCATCCTCAAATCAGTCCTTCCTGGGTCTCAACAAATAAGTAATTGTAAGAGTAAAGTGTTGATATAATTTGAAGAAGCAAACGGCAATTAAAAGTTAATAAAATTCGAAAATAAAGTATGTAATCTAAGGGACTTTTTACATTTCTAGGATTAAACAAAAGGATTCGCAAATAAAAGTGCTAATGCCACGACCAGTCCGTAAATTGTTAAAGCTTCCATAAAAGCTAGACTCAGCAATAAAGTACCTCGTATTTTACCCTCTGCTTCTGGTTGTCTCGCAATACCTTCTACAGCTTGGCCTGCAGCAGTACCTTGACCAACTCCAGGTCCAATAGAAGCAAGCCCTACAGCCAATCCAGCAGCAATAACAGAAGCGGCAGAAATCAGTGGATTCATGGTAAGTTCCTCGCATGAAAAAAAAAAGAAATGGTTAATGATACAATCAACCAATGAATTATTACTTTTATTTTATCATTAAGATGTATTGGATCGAAATAATAAAAAACAACGAATTGAAATGATAATATTGATGAATCGTCAGAACTACTTTGATATCTAGTTTTAAATTTATACACTTTTTGGAAATCCCTAGACATATAATTCCAGTCTAGTTATTGCATTTCTTTCCAACTATTCCTTCATTCAATTTGTCGTTCTTTATCCTTCTAGATCTTTGAATTCATCTGTTTTTTCAGCCAATTCACAATCACAGACAAAAAAAAGGACTTATATGGGAATCCATCTAAATGTAGTAAACAGCAATCAAATCAATATATGTAATGGATATCTAATATATCTATATATATATATGAATATATATCTATATCAATATATAATATCAATATTAATATTGATATTATTAATATTGATATTAAGTATTATATATATATAGTATATATATAGTAATTATATATAGTATAAGTTGATAGAAGTGTTGATATAAGTAAAGTATTATAAGTAAAGTATAAGGGCTTATATCTTATATATAGGGAATAGGGACTCTATAACAAGTGAATATCTAATATTACATATACATTTGTATTACATATACATTTGTTTCTTCTCTAACGTAAACTTTATATGGAATCAGATTCTGGAATCATTCCTCGAAACCCACATAAAAAGTGGCTGGACTTATAGACATTACATACACTCCGTGTGACCCCCCAAACCATCTTCTTTTTATTTCGCAATATCGTCCATCTTCTTTTCTACGACTCGAAGTCGTATATTAATACGTATTAATATCTATTATGTTCTGTTCTCCAACCAAGCAAATTATCTTGAATCATGCATGAATTGGGAGAAGCTAAAAAAAAATACTATTTCGAAAACTAGTCAATGATGACCCTCCATGGATTCGCCTATATAAGCCGCGGCTAACGTTGCAAAAATAAGAGCTTGAATACCACTTGTAAATAATCCAAGAAACATAACAGGTATAGGAACTACTAAAGGGACTAAAGAAACAAGAACAACAACTACTAATTCATCAGCCAATATATTCCCGAAAAGTCGAAAACTCAGAGATAAAGGTTTTGTGAAATCTTCTAAGATGTTAATTGGTAAAAGTATTGGAGTTGGTTTAATGTATTTCTCGAAATAACCCAATCCTTTTTTAGTAAAACCCGCATAAAAATATGCTGCTGACGTGAGTAAAGCTAAAGCAACAGTAGTATTTATATCATTCGTGGGCGCAGCTAACTCCCCATGAGGTAACTGTATGATTTTCCAAGGTAAAAGAGCACCTGACCAATTAGAAACAAAAATAAATAGGAACATAGTTCCAATAAAAGGAACCCAAGGACCATATTCTTCTCCAATTTGGGTTTTGCTCAAGTCTCGAATAAATTCAAGGACATATTCGAAGAAATTCTGACCGTCGGTCGGAATAGTTTGTGGATTACGAACAGCTATGATGACTGAACCTAATAAGATAGCAATTACGACCCAAGAAGTGATAAGTACTTGGGCATGGATTTGTAAACCTCCTATTTGCCAATAGAGATGTTGGCCTACTTCTACACCCGATATATCGTATAACCCCTTGAGTGTTTTAATGGAACATGGTATAACATTCATATTGTCCTCTGATAGAAATTGAACTTCAAAAAAAGGAATTATTTTGATTCAACCATTTCTTTCTCAAATCACCAACGTGAATCATTAATCGTATATTTAGGATACCAAGAAATCACATAACATCATAATATATATATCAATATCCCCAGTTCTTTTTTTTTTATCTCTTTTTAAAAATGCAAAAATTGTAACCGATCCAATAAATCTATGGAGTTGCCCAATAATTAAATAATCTTATAATTCTGAATTCTTATTATTCTTAATCTTAATCAACGATTTCTTATATAGCTAGAACGGCCTTCACAAATTGCGGATACTAATTTGTTAAGAATCAATCGAATTGAAGCTATAGCGTCATCGTTGGCTGGAATCGAAATATCTGCGAGATCTGGGTCACAATTTGTATCGATTAAACAAATCGTCGGAATCCCCAAAATAGCACATTCTCGAAGAGCTGTATATTCTTCTTGCTGATCAACGATAATCACAATATCAGGCAATCCCGTCATATATTTGATCCCACCGAGATATGTTTGCAAGGTATATAATTTTCTCTTCAACATTGCTGCATCCCTTTTAGGGAGACGGTTGAGTTTCCCCATCTTTTCTTCTGCTCTTAAGTCCCTGAACTTTGAAAGTCTCGTTTCCGTAGTAGACCAATTCGTTAACATACCACCGAGCCATTTTTTATTAACATAATGACATCGAGCCCTTATTGCAGCTGATGCTACTGAATCCGCTGCTTTATTTTTGGTACCAACGATTAAGAAGCTTTTTCCCCTACTTGCTGCATCAAAAACTAAATCACAGGCTTCTGATAAAAAACGAGCAGTTCTAGCGAGATTTGTAATATGAATACCTTTACGCTTTGCCGAGATGTAAGGGGCCATTCTAGGATTCCATTTCTTAGTACCATGACCAAAATGAACTCCTGCTTCCATCATCTCTTCCAAATTGATGTTCCAATATCTTTTTGTCATTTTTTCCCACACTTCCTTTTTGTTTTTTTTATTATTAACAAAGAGACGAGGTACCTTGAAATAAATAATTGTTCCGATGGAACCTTCTACCGGGGATTTACCATTGATACACGGTACAAACCATTCATTTTTTTATTACTTATTTTATTTATTTTTATTTATTACCAAATCAAAAAAATAATCAGACCAGTCCAGTATAGTTAAAAGCTAGTTAAAGTAAAAGTGAATCCACTCTTAGGAATCATTAAATCGCATAAATGATTTTTCTGATGTTTCATGGAAATTTGTCTCATGGAAATTGTTTGTCACGTAAGAACAAAATAATTCTCTATGGTGTAACAAAATATCTTTCATTTCCAACTCGAAGAGATTTTTTCTTTTGATTTCCAAATAAATGTTCTTATCTTGCCTTGAACGATGCACAAATTTTTGGAATCCAGTACCAACAGGTATAATCCCCCCTAGAACAACGTTTTCTTTCAGGCCTTTCAACCAATCAATACGACCTCGTAAAGCAGCTTTTGCTAAAACTCGAGCGGTTTCTTGAAAACTTGCTTCGGATATGAAACTTTGAGTATTCAGAGACGCTCTTGTTATTCCCAATAAGATTGCCCGATAACAGATCGATTCGTTCAAAGCACGCCCTGCTCGTTCCGCTCGCAACAATCCGATTAATTCTCCAGGTGAAAAAACATTAGACATTCCATCTTCTGAAACCAACACTTTTGATGTTACTTGACGTACAATAATCTCTATATGTCTATTATGGATCTGTACTCCCTGGGATCGATAAACCTTTTGGATCTTATTAACCAAAGAGATACGACTTTGGGCTATGGTTAGCTCAGCTCCAATTAAGAACCCCCAGGGGATCCCAAGAATTCTTGGTATACGTTCGTTCCAACCTTCAATTCTCCTTTCGAGGTTCATCGATATTGAATCAATCGAACGCACTTCTAAGATTTGTTCCACTTTTGGAAGACCTTGTGTTATGTCACCAGATCTCGATTTTTCATATATAAATGTAACTAATGTATCTCCTTCGTAACGGATTTCTCCATAATGACCATGAACAGTTGCTCCTGGAGTGGCCAAATAAGGCTTAGCTGATCTTATAATTACGGAGTCAACATTAACAATTAAAATTTGACCAGATTTGATTACGTGTGGTTCGTATTTAAATAGACATACATTTTCACAAATAAATTGTCCAAGGCTAATTATTGTTGATGTCTCTTCCCAATAATTGTGATGGAGAAAGCACCAATTCAAATGGAATGGGTTCAAAATGATGTTACTGCATGGATCAGGATTATAAATCCTCCTCTTTTCATCTATTAAAAAATATTTAATTACTTGAAGTACTTGGAAAGTCTCTTTAAAATTGTCAAGTAGCAAATATTTCTTTAACAAGATCAGATTATGAGTTATTAAATGGTAAGCTGAATAAAAATTCGATTTTTTAGGGACAATCGTTCCTAAGGGACCTAATAAATCCCTAATTTGGATTATGGGATCGGATTCTTTTGTCACATTATTATATTTCGAACTATTGAATGGACCAATTCGAGAACAATTGGATGATGACAAAATTAGCAAAGATTGGCATTCCTTAGTTCGATTCAACAACGTACCAACAGTTCCTTGATGTTGGCTAAGTGATTTAATCTTCGCCTTGGAATAAAAAGGATTTATATTGTTGCGATCTAATCCATTATCGGGAATCAATCCAGAACTTGCCCTATCATACCTTTTTCCGGTATACGAAATAGCGGACTTGACTAACTCAATTCTTATGAAATCGCGAATCAGATCATTTGCCCTTACCTGAACACAGGAAGCATGAACCTCTTCTCTAGAACCATTTTGTTCGTAGTCCCAATTCAATACTAAGCAAGTCCGAACTAATTGAATACTTGTGTGGTAAATTCCGCGAATTGACTTGCCATTTCCATAAAGGATATAATTGACAACTCTAAGTTGGACATTATCCTTTTCCTGCAAAAGATCCTGAGGGAAAAGTGTTGCTAAATTTAGCCCATCGGCTATTTCATATGTGACTACAGGTCGAACCGAAACAAAATACTTTTTCTTGGTAGGTGTGATACGTTGAACATAAATCCAATTTTTCAATTTTTTTGATTCCGTAGAATTTTGTTTTTCCGTTTCGGGTGGTATCAAAATGCCGCTGTGCCTGGATATCTTATCTGTCTCTCCAGGAAAATGAATATCTCCAGAAAAGATTTTCAATTCAATATATTTTTTTTTTCTCTCCACTCGGACTAATCCACCTACTCGGCTTCTTGTATTTATAGTGAGTCGTGTATCTACTCCAATGATACTATTGTTCCGGACCATTATGAATGAGGATCCCGGCAAGATATGCACTTCTTCGAGAATGAAAAAAAACTGATCTACTTTCATTTGGTATTTCGGACTAAATTCTTTTGCTCCTCGATACTCAATCAAATCCTCTTTTTTTATGATTGAATCTACCTCTATGGTCCCATGTTTAGTAATTCCTGAACTGTTTCTTCTGTATCGTGGATCATCAAAATAAGCAAGAATACTTTTTCTACGTAAAATACCATTTATGGGTATTTCAATCGAAATACCAAAACAGGGTATTAGTTCTTTCTCTCGTTCTTGATCATATTGTAATGGGATGATGAATCTATCTCTTCGTTTTTTCGCTAATAAATTTGAATTCTCTTGGAGAATAGAAGGATATATGAAATTCCAATGACTATTGGATATGATTCGATCAGGTCTTGAATAGTCAAGAATTTCCCTATCTTTTTTATCAGAAGTATATAACAATTTATGTCTTACTTGATGATTAGGCATTGAGAAGTCAGAGATATATCTTCCTTCAACAGAAAAAGAATCAACATTCATTTGATCTTGATCCTTGTGGAGCGAAAAAGACACTATACTGGATCTGCACGGACCTCCTGCTAATATCCATAAATGGCTTGTTTTTGGTAATAAATGAACGTTACCATATGTAGATTCAGGTGCATGGTAGACGTCGGTACTCCAGTGCATTTCTCCCTCTAATTCAGAATAAATATGTTTTCGTACCCTTTCTTTAAAATGAAAAGTAGACGTTCCAGCACGAATCTCAGCAATCACTTGTTCTGATTCTACATATTGATCATTTTGAACTAAAATCAAACTTTTTGACGGAATATTCACATTATGTATAATATCTCGACTCTCAATAGTTACATACAAGTCCATAGAACATAAAAAAGCAGGATGCCCATGACGGGTACGTGTGGGATGAACCAAATCCTCATTGAATTGGATTTTACCATTAGAAGGAGCTCGGACATGTTCGGCAGTACCACCAGTGAATACTCCACCAGTATGAAAAGTTCTTAATGTTAGTTGAGTCCCCGGTTCCCCAATTGATTGACCCGCAATAATACCTACAGCTTCTCCCAATTCGACCAAATCGCCATGAGTGGGACTCCGACCATAACATAATTGACAGATCCAAGATGTACTCCTGCAAGTAAATGGGGTTCTAATATATATTGGTTGTGCTCGAAAGGTTATGAATCGATTGACAAGTCCAATCCCAATATCTTGATTTCGAGTGGCAATGCATCGTAGGCCGATATATATATCATCTGCTAATACACGACCAATTAGTGTTTGGACAAAAATTTTTTCCGTCATCCCATTTTGAGGACTCACGGAAATACTTCGGATAGTACCACAATCCCTTCTACGTACAATAATGTGTTGAACTACTTCAACAAGTCTACGTGTAAGATATCCAGCATCTGATGTTCGTACAGCAGTATCTACAACTCCTTTGCGGGCTCCATAGCAGGAAATTATATATTCTGTCAAAGAAAGTCCCTCGCGTAAATTGCTTTGAATGGGTAAATCAATCATTTGTCCTTGGGGATCTGACATTAATCCTCTCATACCTACTAATTGGTGTATCTGAGATGCATTTCCCCTAGCTCCCGAAAAAGACATTAGATAAACTGGATTAGAAGGATCAGTCATCTGAAAATTTGGATTCATTTCTTGTCTCAAATATTCACTTGTAGCATACCATATCTCAATGGATTGACGTAATTTTTCTACCGCGTGTACATTTCCATAATGATGGTGTTTCTCCAAAATAAAACTTTGTTGTTCAGCGTCTTGGACTAACCATCCCTTAGAAGGTATTGTTAAAAGATCATCAATTCCTAATGAAATCGATGTAGCAGTGGCTTGATGGAAACCTAAAGTCTTTACTTGATCCAGGATATGTGATGTATATCCCATTCCGAAATGATCTATTAATCTGCTAATAAGTCGTTTCATAGCAGTTCCATTTATCACTTTATTGTGAAAGACCAGATCGGCCCGTTCTGCCATAAGTACCTCTATATTCTGCTGAGTAGGATTCAACAATAGGCCTGAGTCAGTGATTCGAAAAACTTAACTTCCTTTCCTCAATCTTGATTCATGCAGAAATTCAGAAATTATGATACTAGTTAAATTGGAAAGACCCGAATTCCCATAGGAAGGGGCATCGCCTAATCTCATTTCTTAGGTTAGATAGTGTATGAGTAGGCCCGACAAAACCCTTGTATGGCTTCTTCTATTTCTCGATAAAAAGAAATATGACCCAGAGTGGTTCGAATGTAGATACACCGGATTTCTTTTTTTACACTTCCTACCATTAGATAGTGCCCATAAATCTCATGATAAGTACCCAAAGATTCATATTGAACTTCGATGGGAACTTCTCTTGACCCAATGACACGTTGATCTAGTTTCCATCGGAGCCACAAAGGACTATCTAAACTGATTCGTTTCTGCCGATAAGCTCCAAGTGCATCATAGGAACTACAAAAATACGGTTCTTTTTCTTTCGTATACTTATAGTTATTATTGTCAACTGTTTTATTTTGATAGTTTCCGCAATTATACGGATTAT